ATGGGACAAGTTCCCATGTCTCATTCTTCTTTAAGGTTCAGGCAGAAATCTCCTCTTTCATCGCATTCTCCCACTCTTTCAGGCCCTTAGCTTCTTCAAATGAGCTTGGCTCTTCCACTTTCTGGAGAGGCACAAGACTGTGAAAGTGTCACAGTGTCTGCATAGCTGGCTTCTGTATACTTGGGATTGATTGGGCTTCCTGATCCTTGTCGATCTTCTAAGTCGGCTATCAAGCACAGTGCCTTCAGCAGGGATCCTCTTGAATATCTTGTTGCTCTCTTCTAGAGCAGCATGCATCACTCTTTGTTGACGGGTCGCGGGCCTTGGGCTTTTTTTTCTGACAGGAGGGCTTCGTGTAGCTGATTTTTTTGACTCAGGTCCAGAGTTACTCACAATATCAGGCTCTTGTTGCTCAGGTGCTTGTGCCCGCATACGGAAGTCTAGCATCCCGGAATCCGGCAGTACTACATTTTCGGAGGACCACCATGATGATGCCTCATCGAAAACGACATGTGGAGATACAGATTTTGTAGTCGGATCAATGCACCTCAACCTCTGCTGATCATAGCCGACAAAGATGCACCAACTAGCATAGCCGCCTTCTTCTCCAGCTTCGTCCGTAACTGCTCAGAACACATAGCGGACGCAGCCAAAGACTTTTCAATGTTGGTAACGAAAAGCTAATTTTGCTTGGGGTTTTTTTTTTTCAAAACAGCGGTTGTACGTTCTTCGCATGCATCATGCTTCGACAAGTTTCGCCCTTCTTCCTTTCTGCAACTCCATTTTGCTGTGGAGTGTGTTGTGTGAGCAGCTAAACGGATGACGGACCTTCAAATAATCATCAAACTCTTGCAACGTGTATTCTCCACCATTGTCAGTCCTCAGGCATCTTTTTCTTTGATTGAGTTCATTTTCCACCCCTCGTGTTCTTGAGGATCTTCACTCTCATTTCCTTGGCCAGAGCACAGTCTCAACAAAGTAATCATTCGATAACCCTCTTATTCTTTCTCTTCTTCTTTTTTTTTTTTTATGTCTTTTTTTTTCTTGAAACCCTTTAACTGAAACTGAACTGGTTTTGATCAATCTTTCTTCTGTTTACAGGTCCGAGTTATTTGGGTTTTGTCTTCAACGCCACAGATTTCCCATCAGAGGACTACAGGAGGCGGCACCGCCGGCTGCCCGTTGGCAGCAACGCTATCTGAGTATGAGCGGGTTCTGGTGCTTGAAAGGGGCGGTGTTCCGTACGGAAAGCCTAATCTGATGACCCAAGAAGGCTTCCTCACCACTCTCATGGAGGTCGACGCTTTCGACTCCCCGGCGCAAGCCTTCACCTCCGAAGACGGCGTCCCCAATGCCCGAGGCCGGGTTCTTGACGGCAGTAGTGCTATCAATGCCGGGTTCTATAGTCGAGCCGATCAATAATTCTACGGAAGGTCAGGGGTTAATTGGGACCTCCGAGTGGTGAACCAGTCCTATGAGTGGGTTGAGAGGGCTATCGTCTTTAGGTTAGGCCGGAGCTCAAGAATTGGCAATCGGCAGTCAGAGACGGGCTATTGGAAGCCGGTGTTGATCCCTATAATGGGTTGACTTTGGATCGTTCAGTGGGTACCAAGATTGGTGGTTCGACATTCGACAGTTCTGGTCGTAGACACAGTGTTGCTGATCTCCTCAGCTATGCGAAAGCTTCGAATATTCGAGTGCATATATGTCTATGCTATGCAAGCTATGCAAGTGTTGAAATAATTCTTTTAGCCTCTTCTTCGCGGATCGAAGCAATCGGCAATTGGGGTTGTTTTTCGCGACCAAAGAGGGCCATGCAATGGTGCGTGAAAAGGGAGAGGTGATGCTCTGTGCTGGGGCTCTCGGAAGCCCACAGCTTCTGCTTCTGAGTGGCATTGGACCGAGGCCGTCCCTCTCATCGTGGGGAATTCCTGTGTCTCATCACTTGCCTTATGTCGGACAGTTCCTCTATGATAACCCCCGAAATGGCATCTCAATTGTGCCCCCAATGCCATGTTCACACTCTCTGATACAAGTCGTGGGCATAACCAATTCAGGGGCGGGGGCTTACCTTGAAGCAACTTCCAATGTCATACCTTTTGTCTCCCCTGCTCGCTCTGTTTTCATTCGGAACCCAGCTTCACCACTGTATCTCACTGTGGCCACCCTGATGGAGAAGATTACTGGGCCACTCTCCGCAGGTTCACTCCGGTTGCCATCTACGGATGTCAGGGTTAACCCAATTGTCCGGTTCAACTACTTTAGTAATCCGGGTGATGTGGAGCGGTGTGTGAATGGCACCCGCAAGATCGGTGATGTACTGAGGAGCCGTTCCATGGAGGATTTCCTATTCAGGGAATGGTTTGGGGGCCGAGATTGAAGATACGTGGGGCCTGCATTGCCCGTTGATCAATCAAATGATCGGCTGATGGGAGAGTTTTGCCGTCGCACAGTGAGTACTATATGGCACTACCATGGTGGATGCCTCTTGTGGGCAAGGTAGTTGATCGCAATTTCAGGGTTATTGGGATTGATGCTTTCCGAGTTGTTGATGGTTCGATATTCACTGTATCACCAGGGACCAATCCCCAGTCCCCTCTTTTGATGCTTGGACGGTCAGTGTGTTTGTTGTTATCTGAATGCTTGAGTGTTTTTGTTGGTTTGTTTTGGCGGGTATGTTGGTATGAAGATATTCAGAGAGAGAATGATCTCGAGTTGACCACTTACCCTGTTGTGCCAAAAGGAACTATAAGCGGACTTTGCTGCTAATCTGCTAGCCATTTACCAGTATTTCCTCTTCAGCTTCTGTTTTTGGGTTTTTTCTTTGATGTGTACTTTCTGTCTTTGAAGATACAGAGAAGGCTAGTTTAGGAGTCACATTTTGTTGATTCATTCATTCAAAGAATAAGAGTGTATGATAAGAAACAGCTGTTACTTGTTGCAGAAATTCAAGTAGCATTTTACAAAATTTTTGATTGATGTTGATGAAAACTTCACGCAGGACATCAAGTACACGTATCTTTCTTAGTCTATGATTTATGAGTTGGACTGGGCCTCCATGTGTTTGTCTGTGTGTGGTTTCTGAGCTAGGAGCGCTTGGAATTGATTTCCAACTCATATACTATCAAATGGTAGCTCTCCTTCTCTTCTCTTATGAGAGATAGGCGCTATACGGCCATTTCTCTTTAGACAAATGACTGTCCCATTCCATTGCTGGAAAATCAAGAGTAGGATTCAGCCGCGTGGTGAATGAAACAACATTCATTGAATGAGTTGACGCTAAACCTCCTGCTCTTTCAGAGAGTAAGGGCTGTCTGCATTACTGGATTAACTAGAATTAATAGTAGTCGAAACTAGGGGGCCACATAGACTATTCAGAGGAGGTATGCTAATCAATGATCTACTGATGTAGCTAGTGTTACTGAAGCTGCTGCGTCATATGCTATTGGCTTAAGCTAAACCCTCCTACCCGATAAAGGAATGCCATTTCAGGTGCTTCACGAGATCATCAAAAGACTCCGCCGCCGCATCATAAAAGACCTCTTTCTATACGTGCTCCTTGATCCGGGAGCCCTCTCTTGTTGCATTCAATAAGCCAACTTCTTTTTCTGGGGACATCCTTGCCCTATACAAAAGAGGGAGCCTTTAATTGGTTTCAGACCGAACTGAGTCTAGTTGGGGAAGTAGGTGTCCCTTCTTAGACTAACATCAGTCTAGATCAATGCCTTCCCATAATGGATGTGAAGTGTCCTTAGCGAATCTAAGTCGGTGTGGCCACAATCTTATATATATATATGCCTATTGTTGACCTATCGAATGGATCAAGTCCATTTTGGTCTGACTTTCAAAGATGAGAGCAGGAAAGCGTGCCCTTCCTTTTGTAGGCTACCTTTTTCCCTCATCCTGAATGAACTTGGCCAGCTCAAGATTCATCTTCTTATCTGTAGGCATAGCTTTCTAGGTCTGTTCCCAAACTAGCCCTTGTTCAAGGGGCAAGGTTGAGATCTCTGTGGAATAGCGCTCAATTAGCTTAGTAATTACTAAAGACAGGCTAAGGTAATTACTAAGCTAATCTTTCCTTTCTTAAGTAGACTTGATTAACTAAACTCTTTTTCTCTTTCTTCGTCTCGTTTCAATAGACTGTAAAATGAATCCAAAGAACCCTATCTTCTTACTTCCTACTATGCGGAAAGAAAAAGAAAGAAGAAAGGTCTTGTTGTAGGTAAGTTCCATCTGCTGTTTTCGAGGTTGCTTCCTAAAAAGAACTGGGTTTGGCTCGTTGCCTTTGATTCTTTACCCATAGCATAAGATAAAGGGTGCGTGCTTCAACATCTCAGTTTGAACCTCTTGCTCTTAAGGAGAAAACTACGATCTTTGCTGGACTGGCAGTTCAGCCACGTAATTTATCCCTCAAGCTGAACTGAACGAACTTGACCTGCTCCTTTAGTTTAGGGCAATAGAGTTGACTTGCTTCTCACTAACGGCTGAATCATAAGCTTCATCACTCGACTCTAAACCAAAATCGAATATATATATAATAGGATAATTATGTATCAAATTGTAAAATGCGCAATCTCAATACTTCTGCTGAAGATTCTGATATCTCTGGGGTTATTATTGATGGACGAGTTATCACGGATCTGGGAACCTTCAAGAAGATTCTAGAAGATAAAGTCACTCTATGTTGCTTTCTTTCCCATCTCACAAGGCAAGTCTATTGAATGGAGTTAGAATGATAGCTATTAAAAGCATCGTTAAGAGTTCTGCCTTATAGGGAGTAGTTCTCATAAGATGACTCTGAATCTTGGCTAGGAGGTGACTCTTTTTAGGCAGTCTACTTACTTCAGTTAATACCATTTTACAGTGACTCTTTTCCTTTCGCAGTCAGTTCAGTTTAGGCTTAGGCTTATGCCAGTGTGTGATTGTGATTAGGTAAGCGCACTTATGAAAGTGGAGGGATTCCCTTTCTCTAAGAAAAGAGAGAAATGAGAGATATCCTTTGTTTGCCTGTGGGATAGGGCTTCCTTATTTTCTTTTCTGATGACTGCATTGTTCTAAGGTTTGTTTATGAGTTGGTTGGTTTGGCTCTCTGTTCTGTGGTGTGAGAGTCTATTTGAACTGGTTGTTCAATGTTCTTCGTTCAGTTTGCTGTCTTGAATCTTCTTTTCCGTCTCGCTTTCTCTCTCTCAGAGGTGGCACCTCCCCACTATATTCTTTTAGGACTGGTGCAGCCTTCGATGAGCGCTATACTTTCATAGTTATAGGATAGAGGTCAAGTAGTAGCATTGGTTCACGCCCACTGCCAATCAATCTATCAATCGGAATAAAGGAAGGCCTGATCAAAGGCACTGCTTCGTCTACCTTGTCTTCTTGAAACTTAGCCACCTCCATTTGAAGCAACTTCGGTAAGCATTCAACATGCGATAGGGGAAAGGATAGGCCTATGAATTCACTTTCTCAGTTGGGACCTTTGCTATTTTCGCTATTCTGAACGACGTATGGGATTCCCCATGCACGCACCATGCTCAATCTTCACTTTGAACTTTGTCTTGTTGGTGTGATGAAGTCTATCAGCTTAGGTGCCTTTAGCGAAGACCAAGGAGAATTTGAGAAGAATAGGCATATGCAAGTACAAGAACAGGGACAGGGCTACCAGAGGGCTCATTTCCATACATCTGAGATAAGAAAGAGAAGATACCCTCAAAAAGAGGAGAATCCGAGAACTTCTTACCTTACAAGAAGTGCAAGGAAGGGAATGCGCCTATATAAAGTGTTGTGAAGACTGGTTACCACTAGATGATCCATTACTCCTCAGAACAACTAGCTCACTCACGGAACACATACGTCATTCACGATGATGTAAATGCGCTTCTCTTTGTTAGAATCAGCTCCTAGTTCTTTAGTAGCAGTCGGCTAAGGTTCAATGCTTTTTCTTCTGTCTTATCTTTCGTAGATCGTAAATCGACTTTCTGTTCTTTCAAGGCTAGTTCCATTCTCTTTTAGTGTGATTGGTCTAATCAAAGCTGTTTTCTTACACCTCTCCTTTAGCCTTTCGCTTTCTGCTTGGCTTGCTCTTTGAAGCAAAAGGACGAAGAAGAGCAGCACCCTAATTCCTATGTTAGGGCCTTCGTTCCCTGGTCATATCTCTTTCTTTTTGTGAAATAAGAACGTATAACCATCTACTCCCAACGCACATACCCTAGTCTGGTGACTTGTAAAGTCAGTTCCCCTACCTCGGACTATCTCAGGAAAGAGTTGGGAATTCAAATACCTACATCCGATCTAATGGCACCTTTCGCCCTTAGGTTTCCCCCCTCGGTGATTCTCTTTCCCTTCGCTCTGCCTACTGGGACTAGCCTTTTGAAGACTGAATTGTCATCTTTCCTTAAGTTAGAAAGTGAAGAAAATCGCCTTATTCCTTGTAAGGCTCCCTTCTTTTGGTATTGGGTCAATCAGTCCCGCCATTCCTCAACAACAGGAGCTTTTGATCGGCATCCTACTAAGAGATAACGTCTTTTCATTATCTACTGCCGATAAATCCATGGCATCTGTCTTGTACGTTGGGTACGCTAATGCTTCTACTTCTGCTTATGCCACTGAGGAAGTAGTTCTTCTTATGGCAACAGACTTGGATCAAGAAGACAGGGGATGCCCATACGCTGCAAGTAGTACCATTCAATCAGTCAATTAGTTTCTTCTTTTCTCATCTTTCTTGCTTGTTGGTTGAAGAAAGCTTGCCCCGCTCTAGCTACCTACTGGGTTCTAACTGCAAAGCTTACTGGTTTTCTTTTTCAATAGGGATCGGGAATGCCAATTGAAAAGAGTCTTTCCCACAACCAACACTAGAGGATAGGGGTCGGGCCTAGATAAGAATGTTTGTTTCTTCAAAGCTTGAAGGCTTTCTATCTCCTTCCTTACGAATGACTTTCTGGATTAGACGGCTTCAGCTGGTGTTCTCTCTTGGGGAGCTAGTGGGTACTTAAGCGACTGCTTGTCTTAGTGTCTGGAGTTCCTTTCTCTCGGTGTAGTGGCCAGAAACTTTTTGTTATGGGGACCCTGGTTCTCAATCAAAAGAAAGAGCCCTAACCTTGAGTCTTTTTGCGAGGGAAGATTTGAAAGACAAGATGTTTTTAGTGGTGTTGGAGGGGCTTGTTTTCTGGCAAATATTTTGATTAGTTGCGGCTAGTTGACTTTTCCTTCCTTTCGTACGTAAGGGAAGCCCGGGGCGAAGAATGGAGAGTTTATTAAAAATCCGCACTCAATTCACTACGTTTGCTGCCTATGATCCACAAGGAGCTTTTCTTAGCTGACAGCCGGCAAAAGCTAGCAACAATACTCAAACTTCAGGCTTTGGCCGCTTAAGGTGTTGGAGGTTCCTAAGCCTCAATCAAAGAAAAGATGAAATAGCTTACTCAATCATAAGGTGAGATAGGCACATTAATAATTTAGTTACTTTAAAGCTATCGTGGCCTCGTCGCTTAAGATTCTAGATAAACAGAATCCGTTAGTTCGGGGGAAAGAGATTCTGTTGGTTAGGCGTCTGCGTCTCTATCTTCGGATCTTTCTTCATACGTTGGAACTACAGCCTCTGCCCTCCAGCACAAATTCTTAAGCTTGATCGGTGTCATAACCTGGGACCTTGCAAACACCCACTCCTCGCCCGTCGCGCGTGGTCGTCGCGTGAAGGTCTTTGTTTTTATGTGCTGCTATTTCTTTCTCGCTTGCTTATCTCTTTGCCTTTCGATTTCGATCTTTCTATCAGTAAGAGTAAGCCTGCTTCGCTTCTCTAATCGCTAAGCCCTATACAGTTGGAGCGGTGCACTTCCTTGATCTTATCTTCTGTGTGAAAACCATATTGCTCGGTTTCTGGACAAAAGGGCTTTCGTCTCCGGCTAACGATTCAAAAGCAGCGAGCACGCATTCGTTCATCTTGAGTTCAGTGTGGTATACTCAAAGCGAGCACGAGTCTAGTTATCTTGATTAAAAGCGGGGATATGGGACTATTGATGACGGGATTCGAGATGTTGGCTTAGACGTCTCACAATGAGGTTGTAACCCAGTCTCTTACCCAAGCACTTGAGAATCAGTGATTTCCTGCAAGGCTGCCTCTGTTTCCGTGGATAAAGAAAGAATAGAATAGCCCTGGTCTCATTCCCTATCAAGCGCCCTTCTCTATCTCCTGCTGATGCTAAGGTTAGCAGCTCTGCCCTTTCCTGGAATCACTCTCTATGGGCTAGTAAGAAGGCGTGTTCAAGCTCTCTTATAGATGGAAGCGAATGCGCTCTTTTTGGACAGCTTTTCAATAGAACATAGAGCTCTGCCCTTCTGGCTGTTCTAACGAGGAAAGGCACTTCACAGCCTTAATCCCTTAAACGGAACTGTTAATCATAGAGCTGGAGTCTTTCTGTCCGCTAGTCAGGAATGGAATCGGACGCTACGAATACGATGAATGGGGGGCGTTAGACAAATAAATAGGGCACTACTAGGCCTTAGTGGCTTAGGACATTAGCTGTAAGACTTCCAAGACTAGAGCTCTGAAACCCTTTTCTTATTCTTAGTTCTCCGTACCCTTATAGCGCCTGTAGGGTACTCTTAGCTTATAGACCTATTCCATTGATACGCTCGGGTTCGTTCAGAAGAGGTGGACAGACAAGGACTTGACTCATTGCCATCAGTTCAATGAATCCATTTTCATCGTGGTTCAACTCGGGAAATGTTTTGAATTCATGTTGTCAGTTGAGACTGGAGTATACCCTCTCTATTGGGTTCGTAGTGTTCACGTGATCGAAATGCATTGGATGTATGCCCGGGCAATGCCAATATTTCATAGATATAGTTTGAATGTCATGTCTAGATGATCACTACTGACAGTGAGATCAGAAAAGCAAGGGGCTCTTACTCTGGCTTTTTTTTATTCGAAGGAAAATGGCACATTCTGATTGAACTTATTAAAGCAAGAACCCGGAACCATTGCTGGTTAAAGGTTTGCAGGTTTGACATTAGAATGCCCTGTGAACCCCCTATTACAGAATCCGCAGCTAAAGCAAACTGACATAGTTAAGAGGAAGGCAAGAGGCTCACCAGCCAAAACTAGTTAGTGATGGAAGCAATTCCTACGAACTGAGAGCAAGGGGACTGACTTGAGCAAGGACTTTTCTGACTTTCTTACCTGGGAATTACTTCATAACAACTCTATAAATTAGATGACTTCCTCTAACCGCCTGACGGGATCAACAACCTTCCTTACTTTAGCTCTAGAACGAGGGCTGTCTTATGCTAGAACTTGACAATCTCTATCACTAGAACAAGGGACTGAGTCCTACAATGCTGTCTTCTTCCTATGAGGTTTAGGCAAGATCCCCCTAGTTTGCCTATCTGCTCTTACAGTTGCCGTTGTTGGGGGGTCAGTAAATCAGTAACAGGTCTGGGTCTTATATCATCAACCGCTGCAGCTGGTAATCTTTTCCGCTCTTCATACTAATAGAATCCTAATGGTACGAATGGGATAGATTGGGATTGATCGACATCTGAGATTCATTTTGACAAGAATGCCACATCTGATCTTTATCCTTTATCTAAGAAGGGGGTTAGAGGCTTTTCTATAGCTTTCTAAGCCCTTTCTCTTAGCCAGGGGAAATCCTAGTCTAGAGGAGAGTTTTCTATAAGAATGTGGAAAGAGGAGGAATTTCCTTTATAGGTTACCCGATCCCTAACTCAAAAAGTGGGGGTCGAAGAAAATAGATAAAAGATTTCGAGGAAGGGTCTTTGCCAGGGGCTGCAAGCGGTGACTGGTTCGATAGGACCTGGAGAAAGAGAGGGATATGCTTTTTTCTTTTCTAATCTGTTTAGGGGGGGGAAGGAGGAGAGGCACGGAAACAGGATGTGACGGGGATCTCCCTAGTCCCAGAGTGGGAGTGCCGATGAACCCCACTTGGGAGTAGTGGCAGTATGTTCAGTCAAAATAAGAGAAGTGAGTCGCGAAGGATGAGTCTTCCCTTCCTTCTCATGTTTTTTCTAATTGCTAACTGAGATGCGTAAGACATTAAAGAGTAGGATATGCGACGGAGATTAGGATGAGCTTTGCTGAATCAAACAGGGTAGAAATTCGAATAGGTGAATCCAATCAAAGCGATTTTCAGACAACACACACAAAGAAAAAAGCAAGACTCAAGTGGTTAGTCAGAACAAAGAATAAAAGAATCTACGGGAAATTGGAAAGGTCGAAGTCAGCTCTTCCTTAGAAATAGGAAGATAAGATGAGGAGGGCGTAGGTGGATTTCTATTCATAATTTGTCCTTTTTTTTGCATCAAAATCCGGCAAATTCCCTATCGGGGAATCGACCGCTCTTCCTTATATACGCTACTTTTCCACTTAGTCTGTCGTTTCCCAATCCTCCTCTTCCCCACAAAAAGCCAGCTGGAATGTGTCCACTCTTATCTTCCCTTGGACAGCTTCAACTTTCCTACTTATGCCTTTACCAAGTTCCTTTTCTTTCGAGATTTTTCTTTGGTTTTGCCTCAGAATAACTGGTATATGAATACCACCCATCCTTTCTCCTCCCAATAGCCCAATTGACAGTGAAGGGAAGGCAAAGGTGCCAAGTCAATTGGGAGGGCCACGTAGCATAGTCCTTTACCTCAGGGTTCTTGGTTCTCCACACATTGAGGAAGCTTGCCCCTTTTCTCCTACTTTCGTAGAATATCTGTTTTTGCCACGTTGGGTTTTCCCCATCATCAGGCTCTAACCTTGCCTCTACTTTTTGATCTTGATACTTCCTAGTATAAAGGTCAAACTGACTCTTCCTCTTCTCCTTTATTCCCTCTTCTTTCTTGTTTGGCTTTTTTAGAGGTATGCAGGCAAAATCAAAACATGAGAAAGTCGGTATTTCTTCACTATTCGCCTGCTTGAACTCATTGCTTTCCCCATCCTTTCAACCATCGATTCGTACCACTGGCCTGTATTTCATTCCTCCTCTTTTCTCATGTTTACATCCCTTAGATCCACACATTGCCCTATTGTGTAAGGGTCTTTGTGAAAAAGATACCTTCCATTCTCTTGTCTTCCCTTTCCCAATTTTGCTTGGTTTTCCCCCGCCAGTCCCTCTTGTTCAAACCCCTGTGATACGAGATATACTTGCTCTGACGACTTAGCTCTTTCCCCTTTAATTCCTTCAACATTTCCTTTGGGATTTCTTATTAACCCAACTATATTATTATAGTCAAGGTTTACCCATCTTGGGGTGACCTCCATCCTAGCATAAGGACTTTGGCAGATTCTCCTCATCATGCATCCCCAGAGAGTGGCCACAATCCTTGCTTCACTTAAGTTCGGTATATTTGATGAGAACAATAGTCTAAAGAACCTTGCTCTGAAAGGCCCGTGATTCTCTGCCGAATAGGGCAGTCTGTTCGTAATCATAACGTTGGGTACGTTCTTTTTCTTCTTGAAAACCCTGGAATACTTTTTTTCTAGTTGACATTTTTTTCTAAATCTATCTAGTACTTTTCACATCGTATTTGCAAAGGCAGTTCCCTCCTGCGTTGCACCTATGATGCTGCTTTGTGGGTCTGGTTCGTGGAACTCATCGAAGAGCCCAATATCGTAGTGGTTGTGGGCCCCCGCAAAATTCTTTCTTCTTGAACTCGCGAAATCTATTTTGAGTACTTTTGATAGGAAGTGAAAAACGAGTGTCTTCTGCGTGCTTTGTTCCCCATAAAGGAATAACAGCTTTGTCTTGATGGGCCTCTCAAAACAAAGTTGGCAGGCAACCCAATCTATGAGTAGGTACTTCTCACCTAGTTCCTCAATGTCGTACTCCTTGGGGTCACCATGCTCCTTCAGATATTTTTGTATCCTTTCGGGTACGGTGCTTTCTATATCACGCAATATCTTGAAAGACTCAAAAACCTCTTTTATCCTCGGGTTAAGATCCTCTCACAAGGTCATCCCTATACACTTGGTACCAATCTTCTAACCCCTCGAGACTTTCTAAGACTGAACTTTGGTTTCCCCTATTCCGGGCTAAGGCAATTTCCTTAAATTGATCTATATTATATTGCCTCCATATGCAAGGTTCTTCATCTTTCTTCATAACGTAAGCACGCACACACAGTTCCCCACCCTTTGTGGAATTTCACATCCCTCGTTCTCCCCTCCCGCTCCGGGAATCCTGCCCTCATCTTTTTCGTGGCCGTATGCTTTGAGGCATCTTTTGCTATGAGTCCCGCATGAAAAGGGTCTCCACTCTCCTCGTGTGATTCCATTACTACCACAATAGCTCGACTCCTCGAGGAAAGGGCTAAAAAGGCTTGACTGAAAGGGAAAGGGTAGGGGTTGGAAAATGGGATTCTGGTGAAAGCGCTAGAAAGAGGAAATCAAGGATTGTCCACCATCAAGTATCTAGTTGCAGGGGGGACTGATTTCTGTAAGATCCGGGTAGATAAGTAGCTCGACTCGAAGAGGAGAGGGAGGGTGAACATACTTTTTTTTGAAAGCATTGAGTTGGGCAAAAAGAGGGGGGAAAGAGTTTCAAATGAATTTGGTGTACATGCTAGCAGTAGAGATTTCAAAAGTGTGACGGAAATTTAGCGACGAATTTTCGTTGAGTCAGGAGAGGGTGCAGGAAATAGAAAATGAAGTGCTAGGGGAAAGAATTTTCTCCTTTGAAACTCGTACTCATAGAAAAAGGAAAGGATGACAACCTTATGGAAGACTTTTTTCCGTTCATGGAACATCCGGAATTGCCAAATCTCTCTTTCGCGCTCGAGAGAGAACCCGAAGATAGACTTGTTCTTATGGCTCTCGAAGCGATCTTGAATGAGAAACTCCATTCTGTTTTTCTTCCTTGTTCTTTTGCGTACCGAAAGAATAAGAATATACGAGATTTTTACGCTAAAGTCGTTGGATGGGGTCAGGTGAGCAGCCTTTTACTTTTTTCTTTTTCTGCGTCTACGATTAGGATTTCTCAATCTCGTCTATTATCAAAACGTCGAAAGTCAAATTAACGATTCCTCGATTGTGCGACTTCTTTCTTCCTTTCTTCAGGTATCTATCATAGACAACAAAGGCACAAATTTGACAGGAATACCTGCACCCGTAGCTCCCATCATCACACCCATCTTATAGAATTTCTTTCTCCCATTATTTCAATGCCCGGTTAGAACAGCTAAGCCCGCCTCGATTCTATTCGTATATATTATCAAGTCTGCACGTTACCTTTACCGTTTGCCATTTAAGGGGGAGGGAGTCTTGGAGCTATGAGTCGACGAGAAGAAACTATTCCCTCTGTGTCCCAATACCTTATTCCCTCCGAAAGAAAATGCTAATGCCAACTATACTTTTTAGCACTAATGTAGCTAAATGAGAAAGCCTCTCTCTTAGGGCTCGCCCGGGATCTAAGCGGATTGAAGTTAAGAAACGACTCCCTGCAGGCCAACGAAAGCTGTCAGTTGTGGACATGACTACTATTTAGCTAGGGGGAACTAACTGTCTAAGATAGTGGCCGTCCAAAAGAGGGAATAAAGAGTAGGAAAGGTCCGGAGATGATTTCCTATATGTACTCTCCGATTCTCATTTCCTTCATCATCTTTTTGCACTTGATTTGTGGTACCTTTTCGTTGTCCTTCATTTTGAGTCATCATTCCGCTTTTCTTTCTTATTACTTTTCTTGACTTGTCTTGGTGAATCAACCAGAACCCAATGAATAATGCGGGTCTTCGTTCAACTATTTCACGGGACTTTTAGGTAAGATGAAAAGCAGCAAGCCCATAGCATAGGAAGTTGTAGCTCAGTCTATCTTTCTGCCCAGAATGAATGCCCAACGGAACCTACTCCACTGAATCGAGGTACTTTCTCGTTTTTGGCATAAAGCCCAACAATTGCTTAACGAATGTATCTAAGGCTATCAGATATACCGATTTGCTTCAGTGAAAAATTTGGCCGAAAAGTCTGAAGCTTGAAGCTGAAGGAACTTATTGTACCCTATTTGAAAACTGTAGGATAGCAGACCCATATGAGTCCAACGATTTTCGCTGAACCGTCAAAGCCAGGCCAAAAATAGGAGTAAATAAGATAAGGAGTAAGGATTTTTTAGATGTACAAACAAAGACAGTTGCTGCTTCTGATCGAGATTATTCCGAAGAAAGCCTGAGGGCACTGTTCCTAGCGGCTCTTGCACATGATCTTTTGACTCCGCTTCCTTCCTTATTTCACTTCTGCTTTAGGGACAACCTATTTCATGGGTTTCTCACCGTACAGAGCTCTTTCCTTTCGGATCTTGCTTTCACCCCCTAACATTGAAGACTGACACTCGTAGTCTACTTTGCTTGAAGTGCCCGTTTTTAGCCTAGTATGTAGACGGAATCGCTTTCCAATTAAGAGGAGTTGCTTCGGCGTGGGAAAAAGGTTCCGTTAGGAAGGCGCTAGGCACCTCGTAAAGCCGACAATATCACTCGTGTGGCCGATAAATGTTAAGAGTTTTCAGGTCTTTCTAATTTTAGTAGTTGCTTGGACAACTATTTTCTTTCCTTTACGAGATCGCCGAATCCACTGCGACGAATACGTTGCTATTGCTAGTGGCCCTCTACTTTTGAAAAGAAGAATAACATAGGCTCTTAGGCAGAAAAAGAATCTGCCACTCGACTGAAGAGCCCGGGCCTACACTGGACAAGAACCGGCCAACCTACCGTCCAATGTCGAAAGGGAAGTTCGACTGGCTCCTCTCGTGGCGGCCACCGATCAAGAAGAATGAAAGGTGCACGTTCGTGACTTTTATCGTTCCTTGTTCAACTCCAGAAATGTTATTCACTTGTCTCTAAGTTATACTGCCTTCCGCCCTGCTCTCACGGATGATGAGCTTTCTAGTTTGTTGACTGGGGTGTCTCTTGATGAAGTACGAGCTGCCGTATTTTCTATGAAGGGACTCAAAGCACCAGGTACCGACGGCATACAGCCTATCTTCTACCAGCGCCATTGGAATGGACGTATCAGCTGAAAATGGG